TCGCAGCAACAACAAGATGTTATTTGTAACAAGTAGTTTTGTTGGTTGGTTAATTGGTCACATTTGTTTCCTTTTATTCACCAAAAGATTCTTCGCCTGGATACGGAAATATCTTTTGAGTAGATCTAAGAAGGACCTTGTGTCAAAATTGAATAAGTACATTAATAAGTACCTTGGGGCAGAATTTCAGGTCCTTTTGGCACAATTTCTGTCCCGTGTGTCAGAATTGAAGAAGTACATTAAGTCAGAATTGAATAAGTACATTAATAAGATTTATCAGTTCCTTGTTAAGTTACTTGGGTCAGAAGTTAAAGCGATTGTGGCAAACTGTCAGTGGCTTGTGTCAGAATTTCAGTACTTGGTGTTAATAGACTTGGTGAGAAACACGGGTCGGTTCGTTACAATTTTCTTATATGTTACCTGCGTCTACTATTTAGGCCGAACCCCGTTTCCCATTTGGACTTTTAAAATGATCAAAGTCCCAATGATCGAAAAAGATCTAGAAAGACAAGGACAAAGAGCTCACACTTACGATGGGGAGGAGGCGAAACAAAAAGAAGAGGGATTCAAGCTATATATTCCTCCCCGGTTTTGGGGAGCGGATCCGGATGAAGACCAAGATCAAGAATACCACGAATCGTTTGAAAGCGTTTTTGCGATCCCTTTTTTCGATTCTAACCGATGGAATCGTCCAGTACGATACATAAAAAATACTCGATTTGCGGGGGCTGTAAGAAAGGAAGCCTCGCAATATTTTTTTGATACATGCCGAAGTGATGGAAAAGAAAGAATATCTTTTACATATCCTCCGAGTTTTTCTATTTTTAAGGAAATGATGAAAAGGAGGATATCTTCGTCCACAGTAGAAACACTCTCCTTTGATAAACTAGACAAAGCTTGGCTTTATAAGAACAAACAAAAAAAAAAGAACTTAAATAATGAGTTTATAAAGAGAATTGAGGCTCTAGACGCGGGATTGCCTTTTCGAAATATACTCGAAAAAAGGACTAGGGTTTGTACTGATAAAACGAAAAAAACCTGTTTACCAAAAATGTATGATCCTTTTTTGAATGGGCCCTATCGTGGAAGAATCAAAAAATTGATTCATAGTTGTGGAAGACTCGAAGCTGAAACTTATCAACCTAGTCAAAGCGAAGAGGATGCAATTCTTGAATCTCGTAGAAAACTCCACAAGGAAATTCGTGAATCTCAATTTCGTAAAAGAAAAAACAATGAAATTCGTAAATCTCGTAGAAGAAAAAACAATGCAACTTCTAAATCTCGTAGAAGAAAAAACAATGCAACTTCTAAATCTCGTAGAAGAAAAAACAATGCAACTTCTAAATCTCGTAGAAGAAAAAACAATGAAACTCGTAAATCTCGTAGAAGAAAAAACAATGCAACTTCTAAATCTCGTAGAAGAAAAAACAATGCAACTTCTAAATCTCGTAGAAGAAAAAACAATGCAACTTCTAAATCTCGTAGAAGAAAAAACAATGCAACTTCTAAATCTCGTAGAAGAAAAAACAATGCAACTTCTAAATCTCGTAGAAGAAAAAACAATGCAACTTCTAAATCTCGTGGAAGAATCAACATTGGAACTTCTAAATCTCGTGGAAGAAAAAATAATGCAACTTCTAAATCTCGTGGAAGAATCAACATTGGAACTTTAGAATCTAAACTTAACCAAATCCTTGCTCTAAATCAAATTCATGATACCCTTCTTCCAGGTTTCCTTCTCGATTCCCCAAAATATGAACAGACACTCTTAGCGATACTAAAAAGAAAAACACGAAAACTAAGAAGAGAAGGAAAATTATATTCTAATCCTTTGGAAAAATTATATTCTAATCCTTTGGAAAAAGGGGGAGGAAGAATTGATTGGGAACAGCGAAAAAAAAAAAGGGTAAAGCAACAAATACTAAGATATAATATCGGAATATATCTTGGACAAACCGAAATCTTTAAAAAAGTCCCTCGATGGTCATACAAATTACTCACCGAGATAGAACAAGATCTAGAATCATACATTGAGTCCTATCGGGACGCGTCTGAGATTCTCTCACCACCATTTAAACGTAAACTTCGTTATAGTCCTGAGAATGTGGAAACTATTACTACAAAAGGTACTAAGACTAATGATAAGAGTACTAATACTAATGAAAATGGTACTAATGAAAATGGTACTAATGAAAATGGTACTACTCCTGATGATGAGATTGATATTATTGATATTAAGAACCACCTTGATATTATTGATGTTGAGCAAGCCCAGCTGTTTCTGCTGGACCTGTCGCGCGACGCAGACTTTGATGCGGGGGTAATCAAAGGTTCTATGAGCTCCCAAAGGCGTAAAAGAGGAGTTATTTTAAGACAGATTGAAATAGGGCCGCACTCCCCTCTTTTTTTGGGCTTCTTAAAAAGTAGACTGTCTATTTATTTTGGGTTCGTGAACCCGAAGGTCCTTGTTTTGAAAATTAAAAATTTGATGCATAGGTTTGGAAGCAAAAAAGGGGGCCTTTTGACTCTTAACGAACGTAACAAAGAACAGACAAAAACAAAAAGTAAGATAGACGAAGCCAAACTGACAGCGGAAAGGACTGAGGAAGGCTACGATCTCGAAAAAGACGAGGTACAGTGGCACGCAACGGAAGAATGGGATAATCTTTTATATTATGGGCAGGGAGTAAGAGGTTGTATATTACTTTATAACTCATATTTTAGAAAATATATTGCATTGCCTTCATTGATAATAGCTAAAAATATTGTCCGTTTCTTATTATTGCAAAAGCCCGAGTGGTCTGAGGATATAGCGGACTGGCGGAAAGAGGTTCATGTTAAATGCACCTATAGCGGTGGTTCTGTATCCGACAAAGCCACAGCATTTCCGGAGGAGTGGTTCGATAACGGTCTTCAGATCAAAGTTTTATGTCCTTTTATTTTGAAACCTTGGCACACAGCGGCTGATATAAACAACGAAAACAGCGATTTTGCTTTTATAAGGACTATGTGGGGACTAGCCGAATATCCTTTGGGTTCTGCCCGACCCGACCCTTCCCTTTCCATTTTTTTTAAGCCCATTTTTAAAGAAATAGAAGAAACAATTCTGAAAATATTTAGCAAAACCAAATTCAACAAGAACGAGTTTCAAGTTATAAGAAGAGTTTTCAACAAAAGAATAAAACCAAAATTTGTTCTACAAGGCCCAAAAAAAATAAGAAAATGGCTTATCAAAAAGGTTCTAGTTCTAAAAAGAAAAAAAGAAGAACTTTTAAAAAAACTAAAAGAAAATCCAAGATTGAAATTGATAGGAGTATATGAATCGAGTGAAACTAAAAAAGAAAAAGATTCTATAATCAGCAATGAGATAATTCATGAATCATTTAGTCAAATTCAATCTACAGCTTGGACAAATTCAGAAGAAAAAATAAAACATCTGATTAATAGAACAAGCACAATCAAAAATAAAATAGAAAGAATTACAAAAGAAAAAAAAAAAGTAACTCCAGGACTAAATAATAGTACTAACAACAAAAATCAAAATAAAAATTTAGAATCACCAAAAAATATTTGGAAAATTGTAAAAAGAAGAAATGTTCGATTAATAAGTAAATTGCATTATTTTCCAAAATTTTTCATTGAAAAGATATACAAAATATACCTAGATATCTTTCTATGTATCATTAATATTTCTAGAATCAATTTAATAAAAAAAATTTTTTATAAAGACATTTACAATACTGAAACAAATCAAAAAAGAAGTACCTTTAGTAAGAGGACGTCACATATTTTGCTTAAATTTTTTTCCTTGCCAGATTTATCTTCCCTGTCACAAGCATATGTATTTTACAAATTATCACAAACCCAAGTTAGTGATAAGTTAAGATCTGTTCTTCAATATCGCGGAACGTCTTTTTTTCTTAAGACTGCAATAAAGGATTATTTTGAAAGACAAGGAATATTTCATTCCGAATTAAAGCATAAGAAACTTCGAAATTTTGGAACGAATCCATGGAAAAACTGGTTAAGAGGTCATTATCAATACAATTTATCTCAGATTAGATGGTCTCTATTAATCCCACAAAAATGGCGAAATGGAGTCAACCAACGCCATACGCCTCAAAATAAAGATTTCAATAAAGGAGATTCATATGAAAAAGAACCATTACTTCATTACAAAAAACAAAATGATTCTGAAGTATATTCATTAACAAATCAAAAAAATAAGTTTCAAAAAAACTATAGATATGATCTTTTAGCATATAAATTTATTTATTCTGAAACTAAGAAGGACTCCTATATTTATAACTTTCCATTACAAGTAAATAAGAAACAAGTAAATAAGAACCAAGAGATCTCTTATAATTACACCACACAGAAAGACAAATTATTTGATATACCAGAGGATATTTTTATCAACAATTATCTAAAGAATTATATAGATCTAGACAAGATGGAAAAAACTCGAAAGAGAAAAGATTATATTGATAAGTATAAATATTATAATAGAAAATATTATAGAAAATATTTTGATTTTGATTGGGAGATTCTCAAAAATTTTCCAGCCAATTTTGAGGCCTGGATGAAGATCGATCCTAACCATAATACAAATACTAAGAAAAATAATACAAATACTAAGAAAAAGAATACAAATACTAAGAAAAAGAATACAAATACTAAGAAAAAGAATACAAATACTAAGAAAAAGAATACAAATACTAAGAAAAAGGATACAAATACTAAGATTGGGACTAATAATTCTCAAATAATTGAGAATAGAGGTCTTATTTATGATATGATGTGTTCGTATCCAAAATTCAACCGGTATACAGAACTCGAAGAGGATCCAGAAATCAACAAGGATACAGAACTCGAAGAGGATCCAGAAATCAACAAGGATACAGAAATCAAAGAAATCAATCCGCTCAATCACAAAAAACACAAAAAAAGCTTTTTTAATTGGATGGGAATGAATAAAGGCATCTTCGAATTCGAAGAAT